TGGATAGGTGAATTTTTGTGGATCCATCCCCCAAAGGAACCGGACATGATAATTTTTTATCATCCGGCTCGAGCAAGAATCACAGAAATAGATCCATAGAAAATCTCTATATCATACATATCCACATATATAATGTATATAATGTATATAATGTAGAATGATTCTATGTAATAAAAGATTTATAAGTTCTGGCAAGGAAATGCTCAATATCCAAGTAAGGCTTACAAATTTGATCATGATCAAGTGCTTTTTGGATTGTCTCATGTCTTTTGGTTGGTATTTATCCCCACAACATCTCAGTTTTATTACGTACAAAAATACAAAGTTTTTACTTGTTACTAATAAAGTCTAGCCCCTGATCTTCCTTAGATCCCTTATTTCACTCCGATAGTATCATAGATAAGGGTCGATGCAGAGGAAATTAATGCATCAACATACTATTACTAAGATTACTTAAGATTACTATAGAATTAATATGAAATACTAATCAATAGAATTAATATGAAATACTAATCAATCAAATTCTAAATTATAAGAAATTTACAAAAAAAAAAAGAAAAATCAAATAAGGTGGACTAGATAGAACGTCATGCCACATCACTGATTCTAGGGATCTCACGGAGCCTTTTCATGTAGCACATGATTCGAGTATGATCATAGAAAAGATTCTCCTCAAGCGAACCGGCCTATCCTATATAAGGAGACTAACGTGATGGTTGGATACGGAGACACATCGGGTTGTTAATTGCAACGTGGCAGATAAAATCATATATCTGCATGACCAATCAATAGTTCAAGTCACACACTCCCATAATCCATCCTCTTTTAGAAAAATCTACTTCAACGATTTCTATTAAATAAACAAGAAAATACTCAATAGTTGAAGAGAAGTATCCAAATCACATGCCTTATTTTTTCAATAATCCATATTTGTAGCAATGAAAGACTCTTGTTCCTCCCCGATATGATAAATTACAAATATCTATAATATTTCTTCTCTATAAAGGACCCGAAATACCTTGCTTACGTATCATTGGAAAGTGCATTAACATAAATACGGCAGTAAGAAGAGGCAATACAAAAGTATGTAAACTATAAAAACGAGTCAAAGTGGATTGGCCCACACTAGCACTTCCACGTAATAATTCTACTAAAGGTGATCCTATTATAGGAATAGCCTCAGGCACACCTGTTACAATTTTAACTGCCCAATAGCCAATTTGGTCCCAAGGTAAAGAATAACCAGTTACGCCAAAAGATGCGGTCAATACAGCCAGAACCACCCCCGTGACCCAAGTTAATTCGCGGGGTTTTTTAAACCCACCCGTAAGATACACACGAAATACGTGTAAAATCATCATTAGAACCATCATACTTGCTGACCATCGATGAACTGATCGAATTAGCCAACCAAAGTGGGCCTCAGTCATTATGTATTGAACAGAGGAGAAAGCCTCTGTAACAGTTGGACGATAATAAAAGGTCATAGCAAAACCCGTAGCTACTTGTACTAAAAAACAAGTAAGCGTAATTCCCCCCAGACAATAAAATATGTTGACATGAGGAGGAACATATTTACTAGTTATATCATCTGCAATCGCTTGAATCTCGAGACGTTCCTCGAACCAATCATATACTTTATTGAGATAGGTAACCCGAGAAGAATTCCCCCTCCGAGAGCCGTATATGAGAATTTCATCTCGTACGGCTCAAGGCGAAACACACAAATACTGGTTTCTCCGGATATGGAATAGAGAGTTTCAACTTCTTGGAGCTTAGCTTCTTAACTCGATTTGACTCAAAGATACGAAGTGAAGTAAGAAAAATCAGGAATTTCTTCTTTGTGATGATAACGCCAAGAAATACAACTCAAGTTGGCTCATCCATCTGTCTTTTTTTTTTATCGTGACAGGCCTCTTGAATCTTCTCTTCCCTATTTTTTTTTTTTAGGAATTCTCTTGTTGAGACCCTATAAATCAATTGAAACCTCAGATTCATACTAAAACCACGATGATTTAAGCTAAACTCAAAGGTTCTCTGAGTTAAAACCGTTTGATTATCACCCCTTCAATGAATGTAATAACTCAACGAAATCTAGAGAAAGAATTTTCTTTCGGTCAAAAAAAGTCTGAAGAAACAAATTTTTTGATTTAGAAAGGGCCTCTTTCTGTCCAGTTGCGAGGTCTGAATAATAGGTATGAATCATAGTTGAAATATTAATTTTCTTGATCTATTCTATAAAGTTCGTGCTCCAGAGACTAGAATAAATATCTGACGAGGTAGAATCATCTTGATAGAAATGACAGGTCCATTCTCTGTATTATCAATAGGATCAATTATAACAAGTCACACGCTCATATTCCGGAAATTCAATATCAAAACAAAGAAATTTCACGATCGAACTACCAGAATGGTCTATCAATAGAAGTCTTAAATTGAAATATTCAGTATTTTCAGCAGTAAGTAATGCTAACTCTTTTTTGATTAAAAAGCTAGGAAGTCCTAGTTTTTATGAACTAATTAATTGGAATTCCATCCAGTAAAACTGATGAATTATAAATTTCCAAAATAATAGATAGAAATATTGCAAATAGAGCCATTGCGACTCCCATAACTGGTGTAGTCCCCCACCCCGGAGCTACTTTTCCATATTCCGAATTCAATGGTTTCAATAAATTCCCTACGCCAGTTCGTCTTGGCCCAGATCTAGAACTACTCTCAGCGGTTTTTGTAGCCATAAATTCTCTTTCATCATGAGTTGTAATCTGTTGACTTTGTATACCATTCCGTCGTAGTTGTAAATAAACAAAATTATCCCGATCCGTTGCGATCTTGAATTTTTTGAAAAAAAAAAAAAAAAAAAAAAAATGGAAACAGCAACCTTAGTCGGCATCTCCATATCCGGTTTACTTGTAAGCTTTACTGGGTACGCCTTATATACCGCTTTTGGGCAACCCTCTCAAAAATTAAGGGATCCTTTCGAAGAACATGGGGACTAGTTGAAGTAATGAAAAATCATTTCATTTTTTTCGTTGGAACTTTTGGCGGTTCTCGAAAAAAGATAGCGAAAAATATTATCCCTAAAGTTGAAACTAAGAGGAATGTATAAACCAATGCTTCCATAGATTTAATCGTGGTTTACAATTATAGCTTCCACACCTATTTATTTTGGGTCATTAACTATTACTATATTTTAATATACTCTATTATTATATAACTATAGAGTATAGTCATATCTTATTACTATTCAATTTTCAATTTATCTATTTCATATTCAAGATTTTCTAATATATTCTATTAGAAAATCTTGAATATGAAATAGATAATAGAGAAAAATACAAATACTAAAATAAAATAACAAAAATAGAGGTAAAAGATGGCAAAGGGATTTTATATCAGACTGCTTGTCTCCTTGTAGTTGGATCTCCAAGTTTTTGGAATGCTCCAAATTCTACTTGAGCATCCAAATCTGGATCAATACCGGCAAAAACATCTCTAAACAAGGTTCTGGCGCCGTGCCAAATGTGTCCGAAAAAGAAGAGTAAAGCAAACGTAGCATGCCCAAAAGTAAACCAACCCCTTGGACTGCTACGAAAAACACCATCGGATTTCAAGGTAGCCCGGTCTAATTCAAAAATTTCACCTAATTGGGCACGTCTAGCATATTTTTTCACAGTAGCAGGATCGCTATAAATGATTCCATTGAGTTCGCCACCATAGAATTCAACAGTTACCCCTACCTGTTCAACACTATACTTGGATTCCGCTCTTCTAAAAGGAACATCGGCCCTCACAATTCCATCTCCATCGACTAAAACTACTGGAAAGGTTTCAAAAAAGGTAGGCATACGACGTACAAAGAGTTCGCGCCCTTCTTTATCTCTAAATACGGGGTGCCCTAACCACCCAACAGCTATTCCATCCCCGTTATCCATTGAGCCTGCTCTAAATAATCCCCCTTTTGCCGGATTATTACCAATGTAATCGTAAAAAGCTAATTTTTCGGGAATTTTAGACCAAGCTTCCGATAAGCTCATGTTTTCGGCTAGTCCGGCCCCAACTCTTCTATATATTTCTTGCTGGAAGTACCCCTGATCCCACTGATAGCGAGTGGGGCCAAATAATTCGATTGGCGTAGTTGCTGAACCATACCACATAGTTCCAGCAACAATGAAAGCTGCAAAAAAAACAGCAGCAATACTACTGGAAAGCACAGTTTCAATATTACCCATGCGTAATCCTTTGTATAGACGTTGAGGTGGACGGACACTAAGATGGAATAGGCCCGCTAAGATGCCCAATGTACCTGCTGCAATATGATGAGAAGCTATTCCTCCCGGAACAAAAGGATCAAAACCTTCTGCACCCCAAGCTGGATTTACAGATTGTACCTTTCCAGTTAGTCCATAGGGATCGGACACCCATATTCCAGGACCATATAAGCCTGTAACATGAAATGCACCAAAGCCAAAGCAAGCCACTCCTGAGAGAAATAAATGAATTCCAAAGATCTTGGGCAAATCCAAAGAAGGTTTTCCCGTACGTTCATCAGAGAAGATTTCTAGGTCCCAATAAACCCAATGCCAGATAGCTGCCAAGAAGCACAAGCCAGAAAACAAAATATGTGCCCCTGCCACACCTTCATAACTCCAAATGCCCGGATTCGTTATAGTTCCTCCTGAAATACTCCAACCCCCCCATGAATTGATTATTCCTAAACGAGTCATGAAGGGTATAACGAACATGCCCTGTCTCCACATTGGATCAAGAACAGGGTCAGAGGGATCAAAAACCGCTAATTCATATAGAGCCATTGAGCCGGCCCAACCAGAAACTAGAGCTGTATGCATTATATGGACAGAAAGCAATCGACCGGGATCATTTAATACAACAGTATGAACACGATACCAAGGCAAACCCATGTAAATACCCCTTTCTCAAAAAAAAAAAAATAGACATTATATAACTTTATCGCATTAGAAAAGACTAGATCGTGTGCTTCACCTGTTTAACATATTTTATCGAGGAAAGAATGAATATTTATTTGTATTCCTTTCTTTTCTTTCTAAGAACAAAAAGAAACAGATCTTATTCTACACCCGATAAGTACCAATACGCAATGGGAGGATTTTGTGGAAAAGAATGCATAGATACTTATTGATTCTTTGAAATCATTCGAACAATCGGCCGATCCGATCGATCCCATTCGTTCCAATTTTTATTTATTCATTCTGTCTTCCTCTATAAACCTTCCGGTCCATATCTATAGACTAGAATTCTAACTATTATCTATAGTTATACTATTTTCTCTAATATAATTAGAATCTAAAAAAATATCTCGAATATTTGAATAGAAATTCCAAATATAAAATAAAGAAAAAATAATGAGGACAATAAAGCCATTGTTACGTTTCCATATTAAAGTCAAGTATAGCACTTCATTTTTTCTTTATTTTCATGCCCATTGGTGTTCCAAAAGTACCTTTTCGGAGTCCTGGAGAGGAAGATGCAGTTTGGGTTGACGTATAGTGCGACTTGTCAGACATATTGGTCATATGGTATTTCCCCGTTATCTTCTCCGATCGAGCAGTATATGTTTTGCCCAATCCAATATTCTATATTTTCTTGATGAAACCATCAATAATTCGGAGCGTGAAGCACAAGAATTCCTATAGAGAATCCATATTATCAATTATAAGAATTGATGGTTTACTTGGACTTATAAAATAAAGTATCCAGGCTCCGTTCAGAGAATACCAAATGTGAAATGGTAAAAGTCATGTAATAATAGAAATATTAACTAGAAAAAAGATCGAATTTTCATAATTTAAAAATATAATATAAAAATAAAATCGAAATATAATTCAATTATTAATAAATTAGGAAATTCATTATTCTATGGAATAGATTATTACGCGATTGCCGCTTGTATCATAGTCTATTCTGAGACTTACTATAGGGATCATCTCAAACTGTCTACTCCAACGGAGCAGTATGATGAATACATCGAATAGTTTAGGGAAAGATATGAAATGAATAAAAAAAACAAGTGGTACTGAAGCCATTTGCCCTATATGCGCGAATGGAATTCGGACGAATCTTCCCCCGGAGTAGAACAAGAACCTAAAAAAATTAAAAGGGCCTATTCAGGAACAAGAAAATTACATCGTTACTTGAATTTCGATGAAAAAATACATCAATGAGAAGTTAGTTCAATAAGTTCATAAAATTCTTTTTTATTTTCTACATTTTTTTATTTTCTACATTATAGAATATAGGGAAGAGAGGGAGGCCGAAACTCCTGGTAAAAAAAAGAAATAGGACTGGAATCGACACATTGCTTTTTTGCAATTCTTTTGAACCGTATGCATCCAAAGGTGCACGTACGGTTCCTCAGGGACACAATTTTGCCCTAATCAACCGACTTCATCGAGAAAGATTACTTTTTTTAGGCCAAGAGGTTGATAGCGAAATCTCAAATCAACTTGTTGGTCTCATGGTATATCTCAGCATAGAAGATGATACTAGGGATCTTTATTTGTTTATAAACTCTCCGGGCGGATGGGTAATACCAGGAATATCCGTTTATGATACTATGCAATTTGTGTCACCGGATGTACATACAATATGCATGGGATTAGCCGCTTCAATGGGATCTTTCATTCTGGTCGGAGGAGAAATTACCAAACGTCTAGCATTCCCTCACGCTTGGCGCCAATGAGTTTTTATTTGAGATGAGAAAAAAATAAGACTATGCCTTCGCTGTATCAAAGATGAATCAAATAAAGAATAAGTAATAATAGCATGGCACTTCGGGTTCGATATGAACAAACCATTCTTGTTTTTTTTTATAACATGAGATTTTGTATCGAGATAGTAGTATGAAAGAAGGGTTCTTCCCAATTTAATCTCATGTGTCAAGAGTTTATTTCAGCGTCACAAACCCCTTTTCTTCCACATCAGAAGTCTCTTTTTTGTCTTTATATTATGAGAGAAAGAGTAAAAAAGGAAAAAATTATTTTCTCCTTCTCGGATCGTATTAAAAAGAAACTTTGGGATTGCTAAACCACAGACGAGATCAATAGATAAAGCAACAGAACCATCATAGTATTTTTTTTTATGAAAGGAAGGGTGGTAAATGGATCATTTAACGATTTGGATCAGATGGATTCTCTAGAATTTCTTCTCTCAAAAATAAATTCCATTGCAGAGCCGTATGCAATGTACAAAAGATGCCCGTACGGTTGTTTCATTCTCTTTTTTTATCCAATCGTGCAAGATAGAGATAGAAGAAACGTTAATGATGTATATAATCAGGGTTATGATTCACCAACCTGCTAGTTCTTTTTATGAGGCACAGGCAGGGGAATTTATCCTGGAAGCAGAAGAACTATTGAAGCTTCGCGAAACCCTCACAAAAATTTATGTACAAAGAACGGGCAACCCTTTATGGGTTATATCCGAAGATATGGAAAGGGATGTTTTTATGTCGGCAACAGAAGCCCGAGCTTATGGCATCGTTGATCTTGTAGCGGTCGAAAATGCAAATACTGGGGATTTTTTCTAAATTATCGATATAAAATATCATTTTAAAATTGTAATTTTCCGTGATTTGATATTAAATATAAATCATTCATAATCATCAATCATCAGGTTAAGATCGATCTAAGCCAACCTGCTAGATTCTAGCTAGAATGAGATTCTATAGACACGACATGCCAACCATTAAACAACTTATTAGAAACGCAAGACAGCCAATAAGAAATGTCACGAAATCTCCCGCTCTTCGAGGATGCCCTCAGCGTCGAGGAACATGTACTAGGGTGTATGTGCGACTCGTTCAGTTCAGATAATGAGTTTGAAGAAATAAAAAAAAAAAATTCTTTACGACCACTGCCGATGAATAGGATAGATTAGGATAGATAGAGTAGAAGACGGACATTTAATTGACTTTTTTCTAATATATAAATATATAAAAATGAAAATCTATCATCTACTCATATGGAATTTATGGTTCCTATTGGTGCAAATCCAATCACTCTGTTTGAGATGCGAAGCAATTCTCCATTGGTAGCAAATAGTTATCCATTAAGCGGAAAAAATAGTTTGATAAGAAGCAAAAAAGCTATGCTCTTATTCTTGAAAAAACGGACTAACAGGGTAAGCTACTAAGCCAACTTTCAGAATTGAATGCCGTCACTGTATGGATAGCTTTTTTGTGAAAAGGACTATTTATTACTTTATAATTTGAATTTAAAAATAGATGGGTAGAGCCAAAGAGTGTGAACTATACAAGTTCACAATCCAATTTGATGAAATGAAAGAAGAGGCTCCGGTGTATAGAGAGGACCTCACCGTTTAAGAAGTTGCCATACAAACGAGGGAACCCACTATTCTTTTTTATTTAGCAGCATTTTATTTCCTGGCGAGATACCTGGAAGAAAGAAAAAATTGTGGTTGGGAAGGTCATAGTAGCAAAAGCCATTGGAATTTATATTTTATATATCGGAAGAATCCGTTTTGTTATTAATCGACCGGAGGAAAGGGATGACTGAAAGAAGAAAAATCAATTAGTTATTCAAGAAAGTTTCATTTGATTCAATGACCAGAGTTAAACGAGGATATGCAGCTCGGAGACGTCGAAAAAAAATTTGTTTATTTGCATCAACCTTTATAGGGGCTCATTCAAGACTTACTCGAACAACTACTCAACAAAGAATGAGAGCTTTGGTTTCCTCTCATCGAGATAGGAACAAGAAAAAGAGAGATTTTCGTCGTTTGTGGATCACTCGTATAAATGCAGTAACTCGTGAGGATAAGGTATTTTCTAGTTATAGCCAATTCATACACAATCTGTACAAAAGCAAATTGCTTCTGAATCGTAAAATACTTGCGCAAATAGCCTTATCAAATAATAATTTTTTTGATATGATTTCCAATAAAATAATAAATCAAAAATAAAAAAAAAAGGAAGAAAAGAATCTTTACTATACAAGAATTATTGAAACAGAATTTCCCGGAGAATGAACTCCGGGAATCGAGAATTAAAATAAATTAACATTTGAGTAGTAGGAATAAACGAACATCTTTCAATAAAAAAAGATTTCTTTCCCATTTTTCCTTTTTTTTTTTTTTTTATAAAACAAGAACCCAATACGGATTCTAGGCGTTTTGAGCAAAACATTAATCTGAGCTTGAGTTCCGATTAGAGTTTTGGGAAGTATATCTATTTATTTTTGGTTCTAGGGATCGACTCCGCTCTATCCAATTGTTTCTCATTATTACGAAAAGGTAACGAAGATAAAATACGAGCTTGTTTTATGGCAATAGTAATTAATCGTTGTTGTTTCAAGGTCAACCTATTCACCCGTCTAGATAAGATTTTTCCTTGTTCACTAATAAATCGACTAATTAAACTCATGTTTCTATAATCGATTTGATCCCCCGATCCAATTGGGGGTAAACGTCTACGAAAAGATCGCTTAGATTTACGAAAAAGTTGTTTGGATTTATCCATGGTTTGCTTATCCCTTGTTTGTTTATTCCTTTCTATTTTTGTTTAGTATTATATATGTTAAGTCTCGCTACTTGAAAAAATCACACACGCATTCTGTTCATCTATTTCTTTATTTCTCCATGAATCGTATACTTTTGACAATAGCAACAAAATTTTCTCAATTCTAATCGACTGGGTGTATTGTGTCGATTCTTTTGAGTAATATATCTAGAAATGCCCGGCGATTCTTTATTAATACCCTTTCGAACACAACAGGTACATTCCAAAATCACTAGAATTCTGATATCTTTACCCTTAGCCATGAACCTCCTTTTAATTTTGTATCGACTTCACTTAAAAACTCTCCTCATTTTCTTTTTGATCCGAACCCAATAAAAAAGAAAAGAATTTCTATTATATCTATTCTATATTAATAAAAATGAATAAAAGTGATTAACTCGAAATGCAATTTGTAAAGATTTTTTTGAAGTACTACACAAATTC